GCCAGCGTAGCTTATATAAAGCACAACACTGAAACTGTTAAGACGGGCCCTAATAAGACCCCGCAAGCATGGTCCCGACTTTTATGTCAGCTACAACTAAAATTACACATGCAAGTGTCCGCGCCCCCGTGAGAATGCCCTCACTGCCTAGCGGTTTAGAGGAGCCGGTATCAGGCACACAAATGTAGCCTAAAACGCCTTGCTTAGCCACACCCCCAAGGGCACCCAGCAGTGATTAACATTAAATATAAGCGAAAGCTTGATTTAGTTATAGTTAAGAGGGTCGGTTAAACTCGTGCCAGCCGCCGCGGTTATACGAGAGACCCCAGTTGACACTATCGGCGTAAAGTGTGACTACAGAAAAATATAAAACTAAAGCCAAAACCTCTCAAAGCCGTTATACGCATATCGAGACTCGTAGGTCCCTAAACGTAAGTAGCTTTAACATATCTGAACTCACGAAAGCTGGGAAACAAACTGGGATTAGATACCCCACTATGCCCAGTCATAAACTTTAATGGTAACACACTCATACCACTCGCCAGGGAACTACGAGCGCATCGCTTAAAACCCAACGGACTTGGCGGTGCCTCACACTCCACCTAGAGGAGCCTGTTCTATAACTGAAACTACCCGTTAAACCTCACCGTTTCTAGCCATCAGTCTATATACCGCCGTCGCAAGCTCACCCTATGAAGGAAATAGTAGCAAGCAAGAAGGGCTTCGCCCAGAACGTCAGGTCGAGGTGTAGCAAATGAAACGGGAAGAAATGGGCTACATTTTCTGAACAACAGAACATACGAACATAATTATGAAACACGTTACTTGAAGGAGGATTTAGTAGTAAAAAGAAAATAGAGTGTTCTTTTGAAACTGGCTCTGAGGCGCGCACACACCGCCCGTCACTCTCCACTAAACATTTTATCACTGACATTCAACAAAATAACTAATATAAATATGTCACCAACACAGCGGAGACAAGTCGTAACACGGTAAGTGTACCGGAAGGTGCACTTGGATTAACCCAGAGCGTAGCTAAGAAGCCAAGCACCTCACTTACACTGAGAAGACACCCGTGCAACTCGGGTCGCACTGAGCCAGAGAGCTAGCCGTCACACCACCCGCAAATACAAGACAATAACTCAAAATATTATATAAACCAACCATTAAAACATTTTTCCGCCCTAGTATATGAGATAGAAAAGGATGATAGCGCCATAGAAAAAGTACCGCAAGGGAAAGCTGAAAAAGGAAGTGAAACAAACCGCCAAAGCACAAAAAAGCAGAGATTAACTCTCGTACCTTTTGCATCATGATTTAGCCAGAACCGCCAGGCGAAGAGACCCTTAAGTCTGAGCCCCCGAAACTAAACGAGCTACTTCGAGACAGCATATTTAGAGCCAACCCGTCTCTGTGGCAAAAGAGTGGGAAGATCTCCAAGTAGAGGTGACAAACCTAACGAGTTTAGTGATAGCTGGTTGCTTAAGAAATGAATACTAGTTCAGCCTCGTGAGACACTTACCTCAAACCATAAAACGTAAGAACCTAAGACGCTCACAAGAGTTAGCCAAAGGGGGTACAGCCCCTTTAAAAAAGAACACAACCTTAACAGTTGGGCAAGGATCATAATTTATAAAGCACTTGACCACGGTGGGCCTAAGAGCAGCCATCCGAAAAGAAAGCGTTGAAGCTCAAGCAAACAACAAGCTTATTATCCCGATAAATATATCCAACCCCACTATCAATATTAAGCCCCCCTATGACTACATAGGAGAGATAATGCTAAAATCAGTAACAAGAAAGCACGACTTTCTCCCGGCACATGTGTTAGTCAGATCGGACCACCCACTGACATATAAAGAACTCAATAAAAGAGAGTATTGTACCCTATAAAATAACCAAGAAAACTACACAAATAACATCGTTAACCCAACACAGGAGTGCCACAACAGGGATAGACAAAATGAAGAAAGAAGGAACTCGGCAATCCACGGCCCCGCCTGTTTACCAAAAACATGGCCTCTCGCAATAACACAGATGAGAGGTCCAACCTGCCCAGTGACCAAGAGTTAAACGGCCGCGGTATCTTAACCGTGCTAAGGTAGCGTAATCACTTGTCTTTTAAATGAAGACCTGTATGAAAGGCATTACGAGGGCCCAACTGTCTCCTACTTCATGTCAGTGAAATTGATCTGTCCGTGCAGAAGCGGACATACCCACATAAGACGAGAAGACCCTGTGGAGCTTAAGATATCAAATTAACCGCGCCTAGAAACTAACAAGCCCACGGGCCCCAAACACCAAACAAGCATAGCGGCCATAATTAAACTTATCTTCGGTTGGGGCGACCATGGAGGATAAAAAAGCCTCCAAGAAGAAACAGGGGGTCAGTCACACTACCCCTAAGAGCCAAGAGCCACACCTCTAGGCAACAGAAAACTCTGACTAATAATGACCCAGGCCCAGCCTGATTAACGAACCAAGTTACCCCAGGGATAACAGCGCAATCCTTTCCAAGAGCCCATATCGCCGAAAGGGTTTACGACCTCGATGTTGGATCAGGACATCCTGGTGGCGAAAATTTTACCAAGGGTTCGTTTGTTCAACGATTAAAGTCCTACGTGATCTGAGTTCAGACCGGAGTAATCCAGGTCGGTTTCTATCTATGAACTTTCCCTTCCTAGTACGAAAGGGCCGGAAGGCGAGGGGCCAATACCAAAAGCAAGCCCCACTCCTACATAATGAACACAACTAAAACAAAAAAGGAGGATACAAACCAAGCCCAAGATAAGGGCTAAGTTGAGATGGCAGAGCCTGGTAATTGCAAAAGACCTAAGCCCTTTCCCCCAGAGGTTCAACTCCTCTTCTCAACTCTTACACAAATGGACATAATTATTCTCATCATTACCCCACTCACTTACATTGTTCCCGTACTATTAGCGGTAGCCTTCCTAACACTATTAGAACGAAAAGTATTAGGCTATATACAACTCCGAAAAGGACCCAACATTGTAGGACCATGAGGCCTTCTACAACCAATCGCAGACGGTGTAAAACTATTCATTAAAGAGCCAGTACGACCATACGCCTCCGCCCCCCTGCTATTCCTAGCCACCCCTACCCTAGCTCTTACACTAGCCCTCACACTGTGGGCACCAATACCAATACCCCACTCAGTAACAGACCTAAACCTAGGGATCCTATTTATCCTCGCACTATCGAGCCTGGCCGTATACTCAATCCTGGGCTCGGGCTGAGCCTCAAACTCAAAATATGCCCTCATCGGCGCCCTACGCGCCGTAGCCCAAACAATCTCGTATGAAGTAAGCCTAGGCCTAATCTTACTTTCCACTATTATACTAGCAGGAGGCTTTACACTCCACACTTTCAATGTAACCCAAGAATCAATCTGATTACTAGCCCCAAGTTGACCACTAGCAGCAATATGATACATTTCAACTCTAGCAGAAACGAACCGAGCCCCATTCGACCTAACTGAAGGTGAATCAGAGCTAGTATCCGGATTCAACGTAGAATACGCAGGAGGACCATTCGCCCTTTTCTTCCTAGCAGAATATGCAAACATCCTCCTAATAAACACCCTCTCCACAATCCTATTTTTAGGGGCCACCTATAACCCTCTCCTCCCCGAACTCACAGCAATTAACTTAATAACAAAAGCTGCAATCCTATCAGTCCTATTCCTATGAGTCCGCGCATCTTACCCACGATTCCGATACGACCAACTCATGCACCTAGTGTGAAAAAGCTTCCTACCAATAACACTAGCTCTAGTACTTTGACACACCTCCCTCCCCCTATCCATAGCAGGCATCCCCCCACAAACCTAAACCGGAAACGTGCCTGAAAGTTAAGGGCCACTTTGATAGAGTGAATTATAGAGGTTCAAGTCCACTCGTTTCCTTAGAAAGAAGGGGCTCGAACCCTTACCAAAGAGATCAAAACTCTTCGTGCTTCCAATACACCACTTCCTAGTAAAGTCAGCTAAACAAGCTTTCGGGCCCATACCCCGAGAATGTGGGTTAAACCCCCTCCTTTACTAATGAACCCATATGTACTCACCATCCTAATTTCAAGCTTAGGACTAGGAACAACTATTACATTTGCCAGCTCACACTGACTACTAGCTTGAATAGGCCCTGAAATCAACACTTGCGCCATCCTTCCACTTATAGCCAAACAACATCACCCACGAGCAATTGAAGCCGCCACCAAATATTTCCTAACACAAGCCACCGCAGCAGCAATAATCCTATTCGCTAGCACAATAGAAGCCTGAGCATCAGGAGAATGAAACATTCAACAGATTTCAAACCAAACAGCCATAACACTCCTCACACTAGCTCTCGCCCTAAAAATTGGACTAGCTCCCCTACACTTCTGAATACCAGAAGTACTTCAAGGATTAGACCTTACAACCGGACTCGTCCTTTCAACATGACAAAAATTAGCCCCATTCGCTCTCATCTACCAAATCTCACCAAACACAAACCACACCCTACTAGTACTGCTCGGCCTAATATCCACACTGATCGGAGGATGAGGTGGCCTAAACCAGACCCAAACACGAAAAATTATAGCCTACTCATCAATCGCCCACCTAGGCTGAATGATCACAGTACTACAATTTATACCAGACCTAACAGTACTCAACCTTACAATCTACATCACAATAACATCAGCCATCTTCCTCACCCTAAAAAACATCTCCGCCACAAAAATTAACACAATAGCAACAACCTGGTCAAAAACACCAGCCCTCACCGCAACAACAATACTCTGCCTCCTATCCCTAGGAGGCCTCCCACCACTTACAGGATTTATACCTAAATGACTTATCCTCCAAGAACTCACTAAACAAAACCTACCACTACTCGCCACACTCATGGCAATAAGCGCTCTCCTAAGCCTCTTTTTCTACCTACGACTATGCTACGCAACAACACTAACAATCTCACCAAACACAAACTCGCAACCCACCCCCTGACGACTCAAAACAAACGGCACAACTATACCCGTAACCATCTCTACAACCCTCTACCTATTACTACTACTACTAACCCCAGCCTTGATAGCACTAACAACCTAGAGACTTAGGATAATAAGACCAAAAGCCTTCAAAGCTTTAAGCAGGAGTTAAACTCTCCTAGTCCCTGATAAGACTTGCAGGACTTTAGCCCACATCTTCTAAATGCAACTCAGACACTTTAATTAAGCTAAAGCCTTACTAGATGAGAAGGCTTCGAACCTACAAACTCTTAGTTAACAGCTAAGCGCTAAAACCAACTAGCTTTCATCTACCTTCCTCCCGCCGCGGCGGGAAAAGGCGGGAGGAAGCCCCGGCAGGCAGTTAGCCTACATTTTCAGGTTTGCAATCTGACGTGTTTACACTACAGGGCTGATAAAAAGAGGACTTTAACCTCTATACATGGAGCTACAATCCACCGCTTAAACATTCAGCCATTTTACCCGTGGCAATCACCCGCTGACTATTTTCTACCAACCACAAAGACATCGGAACCCTATACCTTGTATTTGGGGCCTGAGCAGGTATAGTAGGCACAGCCCTAAGCCTGCTAATCCGAGCAGAATTGAGCCAACCCGGCTCACTACTTGGCGACGACCAAATCTATAATGTTATCGTTACAGCACACGCATTCGTAATAATCTTCTTCATGGTAATGCCTATTATAATTGGAGGCTTTGGAAACTGATTAATCCCATTAATAATTGGGGCCCCAGATATAGCATTCCCCCGAATAAACAACATAAGCTTTTGACTCCTACCCCCATCATTCTTACTACTCCTAGCCTCTTCAGGAGTAGAAGCCGGTGCCGGAACTGGATGAACAGTATACCCGCCTTTAGCAGGAAACCTAGCGCATGCAGGTGCCTCTGTAGACCTTACAATTTTTTCACTACATCTTGCCGGTGTTTCATCAATTCTAGGGGCCATTAACTTTATTACAACAGTATTTAATATAAAACCTCCTGCCGTCTCACAATATCAAACACCACTGTTCATCTGAGCTGTTATAATTACTGCAGTTTTACTTTTACTATCACTTCCAGTTCTAGCTGCCGGTATTACAATACTACTTACAGACCGCAACCTTAACACAACATTCTTTGACCCGGCAGGCGGAGGAGATCCAATTCTTTACCAACACCTATTCTGATTCTTTGGACACCCAGAAGTATATATCTTAATTCTCCCAGGCTTCGGTATAATCTCCCATATCGTCGCCTATTATTCTGGTAAAAAAGAACCATTTGGCTATATGGGCATGGTCTGAGCTATAATAGCCATTGGACTGCTAGGCTTTATTGTATGAGCTCACCATATATTTACAGTAGGTATAGATGTCGACACTCGGGCATACTTTACATCTGCAACAATAATTATCGCAATTCCAACCGGCGTAAAAGTATTTAGCTGATTAGCTACACTATACGGCGGATCAATCAAATGAGAAGCACCATTCCTATGAGCCCTAGGATTCATTTTCCTATTTACAGTAGGAGGCCTAACAGGAATTGTACTAGCCAACTCATCCCTAGACATTATCCTGCATGATACCTACTACGTTGTTGCCCACTTCCACTATGTCTTATCAATAGGCGCTGTATTTGCAATTATAGGAGGATTCGTACACTGATTCCCTCTCTTCTCAGGCTACACCCTCCATGGAACATGAACCAAAATCCACTTTATAGTAATATTTATTGGAGTTAACCTGACTTTCTTTCCTCAACACTTCCTTGGACTAGCAGGAATACCTCGCCGATACTCCGACTACCCAGACGCCTACACGCTATGAAATACAATCTCCTCAATCGGATCATTAATTTCACTCGTAGCGGTAATCATATTCCTATTTATTCTTTGAGAAGCATTTGCAGCTAAACGAGAAGTCCTATCCGTTGAAATAACCTCCACAAACGCTGAATGACTTCACGGCTGCCCTCCACCGTACCATACATTTGAAGAACCAGCCTTCGTCCAGGCAAAACTGGTGTCGAGAAAGGAGGCCTTTGAACCCCCATATGCTAGTTTCAAGCCAGCCGCATAAACCGTTCTGCCACTTTCTTACATCAAGGTACTAGTAAAACCGACATTACATTGCCTTGTCAAGGCAAAATTGTGGGTTAAAGCCCCACGTATCTTAATGGCCCACCCAGCACAAGTAGGACTCCAAGACGCAGCATCTCCAGTAATGGAAGAACTTATCCACTTCCACGACCACACATTAATAGTAATTTTTTTAATTAGCAACTTCGTACTATATATTATTGTAGCAGTAGTTTCAACTAAACTGACAAATAAATATGCACATGATGCCCAAGAAATTGAAATTGTATGAACAGTATTACCAGCAGTTATCCTTATTCTAATCGCCCTTCCATCACTCCGCATCCTCTACCTGATGGACGAAATCAATAACCCACACTTAACAGTCAAAGCTATCGGCCACCAATGATACTGATCTTATGAATATACCGATTACAAAGACCTAGCCTTCGACTCGTACATAATTCCAACACAAGACCTTACCCCCGGCCAATTCCGCCTTTTAGAAGTTGATCACCGTATAGTAATCCCTGCCGAGTCTCCAATTCGTATACTAATTACAGCAGAAGACGTTCTCCACTCCTGAGCAGTCCCATCCTTAGGAATTAAGATGGATGCGGTCCCAGGCCGTCTAAACCAAGCTACATTTATTGCCTCCCGCCCAGGAGTTTATTACGGACAATGCTCTGAAATTTGCGGGGCAAACCACAGCTTTATACCAATCGCTGTTGAAGCAGTACCATTAACACACTTTGAAGACTGATCGACATCTATACTAGAAGAAGCCTCACTAAGAAGCTAACAAGGAGATAGCGTTAGCCTTTTAAGCTAAAGATCGGTGACTACCGCCCACCCCTAGTGACATGCCACAACTTAACCCCGCCCCTTGACTTCTAATATTATTATTTTCATGATTAGTATTCCTTACAATAATCCCCACCAAAATTACGCAACATCATTTTATAGGAGACCCCGCACCACAAATTACTAAAAAATACACACCAACCCCCTGAACCTGACCATGACACTAAGCTTCTTTGACCAATTCTCCATTACCACCTATCTAGGAATCCCGCTAGTTGCCCTAGCATTAGTCCTCCCATGAATCCTAATTCCCACACCACAAAAACGATGCTTAAACAACCGCCTAATTACACTACAAGCATGATTTATCCGCCAATTTACACACCAACTGTTTATGCCAATTAATAAAGAAGGACACAAATGAGCCCTTCTACTAGCCTCATTATTAATCTTCCTAATAACACTAAATCTCCTAGGCATCCTACCATACACATTTACCCCAACAACACAGCTCTCAATAAATATAGGATTTGCAGTTCCACTTTGACTCGCAGCAGTATTAATTGGCGTACGTAACCAATTAACACACACCTTAGCCCACTTCTTGCCAGTAGGCACCCCCGGCCCACTTATCCCCATTCTGATCGTAATCGAAACCATTAGCCTCTTAATTCGCCCAATTGCTCTCGGTGTCCGACTCACAGCAAATTTAACAGCAGGTCACTTACTAATTCAACTTATCAGCACTGCCGCATTCGCAATAACATCAATCATACCAACCGTTTCTCTACTAACAATAGCCCTACTATTATTATTAACAATTCTTGAGCTCGCAGTTGCAGTCATTCAGGCATACGTCTTTGTTCTACTTCTAAGCCTGTACTTACAAGAATCCGTATAATGGCCCGCCAAGCACACGCATATCACATAGTAGACCCTAGCCCCTGACCTTTAACAGGAGCAACCGCTGCCTTATTACTAACATCCGGCCTAGCCATCTGATTCCACTATAATTCCACAATCCTTATAGCCTCAGGCCTTGCCCTTATACTTCTAACCATATATCAATGATGACGAGATATTGTACGAGAAGGGACATATCTCGGACACCACACACCCCCAGTACAGAAAGGCCTTCGATTTGGAATAATTTTATTCATCACATCCGAAGTATTCTTCTTTCTTGGCTTTTTCTGAGCCTTCTTCCACTCTAGCCTAGCTCCAACCCCCGAACTAGGAGGTTGCTGACCACCCACAGGAATTGCACCACTTGACCCATTTGAAGTGCCACTACTAAACACAGCCGTCCTACTAGCCTCCGGAGTCACAGTAACCTGAGCACACCACAGCCTCATAGAAGGTGCACGAAAAGAAGCCGTCCAATCATTAGCACTAACAATCCTACTAGGCTGCTACTTCACAGCCCTACAAGCAATAGAATACTATGAAGCACCATTTACTATCGCCGACGGCGTCTACGGCTCCACTTTCTTCGTAGCAACAGGATTTCACGGCCTACATGTTATTGTCGGCACAACTTTCCTAGCAGTTTGCCTACTACGACAAATTAAATACCACTTTACATCTCAACACCATTTCGGATTTGAAGCCGCTGCCTGATACTGACACTTCGTCGACGTAGTATGACTCTTCTTATACGTCTCAATCTACTGATGAGGATCATAATCTTTCTAGTATCAATGCCAGTACATGTGACTTCCAATTACACAGTCTTGGTTAAAACCCAAGGAAAGATAATGAATTTAATCACAACAACACTAATTATTGCAGCAGCCCTATCTTGCATCTTAGCAACCATCGCCTTCTGAATCCCACAGATAAACCCTGACACAGAAAAACTATCACCATACGAATGCGGCTTCGACCCATTAGGATCTGCCCGACTACCATTCTCCCTCCGCTTCTTTTTAGTAGCTATTCTATTTCTTCTATTTGACCTAGAAATTGCACTCCTCCTCCCCCTTCCATGAGGAGACCAACTGACCACCCCTACACTGACCTTCATCTGAGCCTCAGCAATTTTAGCACTACTAACCCTAGGCCTCATTTACGAGTGATTACAAGGCGGCCTTGAATGGGCAGAATAGGTAATTAGTCCAAAGCAAAGACCTCTGATTTCGGCTCAGAAAATTGTGGTTCAACTCCACAATCACCTTATGACCCCTATACATTTCACCTTTAGCTCAGCATTTATCCTAGGCTTAATGGGCTTAGCATTCCATCGAACTCACTTATTATCTGCCCTTCTCTGCCTAGAGGGAATGATATTATCCCTATTTATTGCAACAGCATTATGATCCCTACAACTAGAATCAATCGCCTATTCAGCCGCTCCCATGCTACTCCTCGCTTTCTCAGCCTGCGAAGCAAGTGCAGGCTTGGCCTTGCTAGTAGCTACAGCCCGAACCCACGGGACTGACCACCTCCAAAACCTAAACCTTCTACAATGTTAAAAATTCTAATCCCCACCATTATGCTGTTCCCAACAACATGACTGGTTCCAAAGCAATGACTCTGGACCACCACCACAGCCCAAAGCCTAATTGTAGCTGCACTAAGCCTGACATGATTTAAATGAAGCTCAGAGGCAGGATGAACCAGCCTAAACCTACACCTAGCAACAGACCAGTTATCTACACCTCTCTTAGTCCTAACCTGCTGACTACTTCCCCTAATAATTATTGCCAGCCAAAACCACATTTCCACGGAACCTATTAACCGACAACGAACCTACATCTCCTTATTAATTTCACTGCAAACTTTCTTAATCATAGCCTTCGGGGCAACAGAAATCATTATATTTTATATTATATTTGAAGCTACACTAATCCCAACCCTAATTATTATCACACGATGAGGCAACCAGACGGAGCGATTAAACGCAGGAACCTACTTCCTATTTTATACACTAGCTGGCTCCTTACCACTTCTGGTCGCCCTCTTAATTACACAAAAAAACACAGGCACCCTATCCATAATGACCATATATTATACACAACCCCTAGGCTTTACAACATGGGCGGACAATATTTGATGACTTGGCTGTCTCATAGCGTTCCTTGTTAAAATACCCCTATATGGAGTACACCTATGATTACCCAAAGCTCATGTAGAAGCCCCAATTGCAGGCTCAATAGTTCTTGCCGCAGTATTACTAAAACTAGGAGGATACGGCATGATACGAATTGTAATAATACTAGACCCCTTAACAAAACAACTAGCCTACCCATTTATCATCCTTGCCCTATGAGGCATTATCATAACCGGATCAATCTGCTTACGCCAAACTGACCTAAAATCATTGATCGCCTATTCATCCGTTAGCCACATAGGCCTGGTCGCAGGAGGTATTTTAATCCAAACTCCATGGGGTTTCACTGGAGCCATTATCTTAATAATTGCACATGGCCTTGTATCCTCCTCACTATTCTGCTTAGCCAATACAAACTATGAACGCACTCACAGCCGCACCCTACTACTAGCCCGAGGCCTCCAGACAATTCTCCCACTCATAGCTACCTGATGATTTATCGCCAACCTAGCCAACCTTGCTTTACCACCACTACCCAATCTAATAGGAGAACTAACAATCATCACCTCAATATTCAACTGATCCTATCCAACAATTATCATTACAGGCCTTGGCACCCTAATTACAGCTGGCTATTCACTTTACATATTCCTAATAACTCAACGCGGTCCAACCACAACACACACAATTTCTCTAACCCCATCCCACACTCGAGAACATCTCCTCATGGTCCTCCATATTATCCCAGTTTTACTATTAATCGTAAAACCAGAGTTATTATGAGGCTGATGTGCCTGTAAATATAGTTTTAATAAAAATGCTAGATTGTGATTCTAGAGATGGAAGTTAAAATCTTCTTACTTACCAAGCGAGGCAGGTTGCACTAAGGACTGCTAATCCCAAACCCCATGGTTCAAATCCGTGGCTCACTTAGCCCCTAAAGGATAACAGCCCATCCGTTGGTCTTAGGAACCAAAAACTCTTGGTGCAACTCCAAGTAGTGGCTATGCACACCTCATTAATCTTTAACTCCACCCTAATACTAATCCTGACCACACTTAGCTTCCCAATCATTACATCAATATGAACTGAACCCCTTAACAAAACCTGAGCAACAACCCATGTCAAAACATCCATTAAAATAGCCTTCCTAACTAGCCTTATCCCCCTATTTATTTTTTTAGACCAAGGTTTAGAGGCCATCATTACAAACTGAAACTGAATAAATACCCTAACATTCAACTTCAACATTAGCTTTAAGTTCGACCACTACTCAATCATTTTTACCCCAGTAGCCCTCTATGTCACCTGGTCCATTCTAGAATTCGCCACCTGATATATACACTCCGACCCAAACATAAATCGATTCTTCAAATATCTTCTCCTCTTCCTAATTGCAATAATTACCCTAGTTACAGCAAATAACATATTTCAACTCTTTATTGGATGGGAAGGCGTGGGAATTATGTCATTCCTCCTAATTGGCTGATGATATGCTCGAGCCGATGCAAACACTGCAGCCCTCCAAGCCGTCATCTACAACCGCGTCGGCGACATCGGACTAATCTTAACAATAGTATGACTAGCCGTAAACCTCAACTCCTGAGAAATCAAACAAATCTTCACACTATCAAAAGACATAGACCTTACACTCCCTCTAATAGGCCTAATCCTTGCAGCAACAGGAAAATCAGCCCAATTTGGACTTCACCCATGACTACCATCTGCCATAGAAGGCCCTACGCCAGTCTCTGCCCTACTCCACTCAACGACAATAGTAGTCGCAGGAATCTTCCTATTAATCCGCCTACACCCATTAATTGAAAATAACCAAATAGCCCTAACAACTTGCCTATGCTTAGGAGCCCTCACCACTTTCTTTACCGCCACTTGCGCTCTAACACAAAATGATATCAAAAAAATCGTAGCTTTTTCAACATCAAGTCAACTAGGCCTAATAATAGTCACCATCGGACTAAACCAACCACAACTTGCATTCATACATATCTGCACCCATGCTTTCTTCAAAGCCATACTATTTCTATGCTCCGGCTCAATTATCCACAGCCTTTACGACGAACAAGACATCCGAAAAATAGGTGGTCTCAACAACCTGCTCCCCCTAACATCTTCCTGCCTAATTATCGGAAGCCTCGCTTTAACTGGCACTCCCTTTTTAGCCGGCTTCTTCTCAAAAGACGCAATCATCGAAGCCCTAAACACATCCCACTTAAACGCCTGAGCCCTTACACTAACCCTGTTAGCCACATCATTCACAGCTGTATACAGCTTCCGAGTCGTATTTTTTGCCCTAATAGGACACCCACGATTCCTACCCCTCACCCCAATTAATGAAAATACTAAAACAGTAATCAATCCTATTAAACGCCTAGCCTGAGGAAGTATTATTGCCGGCCTTATTATTTCATCCAATCAAATTCCTATAAAAACACAAGTAATAACAATACACCCAACTCTCAAATTAACTGCACTACTAATCTCTATCACAGGCCTAATCACAGCAATAGCACTCGCAAACCTCACCGCCATACAACACAAACTAAAACCGCACACAACAACACATAACTTCTCTAATATACTAGGCTATTACCCAATAACCATCCACCGACTAATCCCAAAACTTAACCTCATCCTGGGCCAAACAATAGCCACTCAACTAGTAGACCAAACATGATTTGAAAAAACAGGCCCAAAAGGAATTTCATCCATCCAACTAACACCCATCACAACCGTCAGCGATACACAACAGGGCATTATCAAAACCTACCTAACCATCTTCTTCCTAACCACCACAGTAGCTGTAACAGCCCTGCTCCTAATCTAATCTAATGGCCCGCAATGCCTCACGACTCAAAACACGAGTCAACTCCAAAACAACAAACAATGTCAACAAAAGTACCCACCCTCAAATAACTAACATAACCCCACCAGACGAGTATATCAACGCCACCCCACTGAAATCTCCACGAAAGATAGAAAACTCCTTTAATTCATCAACAAAAAATCAAGACCCCAGATATCAAGTGCCCGACACTACTAAACCTAAAAACAACAACCCTAAAACATAAAAGAAAACATAACCAAAAACAGACCAGTCTCCCCAAGAATCAGGGTACGGCTCAGCAGCCAATGCTGCCGAATAAGCAAAGACAACAAGCATACCCCCTAAATAAATTAAAAATAAAACAAAAGACAGAAACGACCCACCACACCCAACCAAAATACCACAACCAACTGCTGCTGCCAGTACCAACCCCAGAGCAGCGAAATATGGTGCAGGGTTGGAAGCCACAGCCACCAACCCTAGCAATAACCCAATTAAAAGTATGGAGAAAAGAATTGCCATTAATTTTGCCAGGACTTTAACCAGGACCTGCGACTTGAAAAACCGCCGTTGCATTCAACTACAAAATCCAATAATGGCCAGCCTCCGAAAAACCCACCCAATCGCAAAAATCGTTAACGACGCATTAATTGACCTACCCGCCCCAGTTAATATCTCAGCCTGATGAAACTTTGGCTCTCTACTAGGAATCTGCCTCATCGTCCAAATTCTCACCGGACTATTTCTAGCCATACATTATACATCGGATATTTCAACCGCCTTCTCCTCAGTAACACACATTTGCCGAGACGTCAACTATGGTTGACTAATCCGAAATATTCATGCAAACGGTGCCTCATTCTTCTTTATCTGCATTTATCTACACGTAGCCCGAGGCCTCTACTACGGCTCATACCTCTACAAAGAAACATGAAACGTGGGAGTTATTCTACTACTTCTAGTAATAATGACCGCCTTTGTGGGATACGTTCTACCTTGAGGACAGATATCATTCTGAGGAGCCACAGTCATTACAAACCTCTTATCCGCCGTCCCCTACATCGGAGATGCTTTAGTCCAATGAATCTGAGGAGGATTTTCAGTAGACAACGCAACACTAACCCGATTCTTCGCATTCCACTTCCTATTTCCATTTCTAATTGCAGGCGCAACTATCATGCACCTCCTTTTTTTACACGAAACAGGATCCAATAATCCAATAGGACTAAATTCAGACACAGACAAAGTGCCATTTCACCCATACTTTTCATACAAAGACCTACTCGGATTCATTATTATACTCCTAGCCCTCACAATACTAGCGCTATTCTCACCAAACCTACTAGGAGACCCAGAAAACTTCACACCTGCAAACCCCCTAGTTACCCCTCCACACATCAAACCCGAATGATACTTCCTATTCGCATACGCAATCTTACGATCCATCCCCAATAAACTAGGAGGTGTCCTAGCCCTATTATTCTCAATCCTCGTACTAGTACTAGTACCAATCCTACATACATCCAAAATACGAGCCATAACATTCCGACCACTATCACAACTTCTATTCTGGTCCTTAGTTGCAGACATAGCCATCCTCACATGAATCGGAGGTATACCAGTAGAAGACCCATACATTATTATTGGACAAATCGCATCCACAATCTACTTCGCACTATTCCTTATCCTCATCCCAGCCGCAGGTTACGTAGAAAACAAAATTCTACAAATAAACTGCTCTAGTAGCTTAACTGATAAAGCACCGGTCTTGTAATCCGAAGATTGAAGGTTAAAACCCATCCTAGCGCCTCCTCAGAGAAAGGAGATTTTAACTCCCGCCCTTAACTCCCAAAGCTAAGATTCTAATTAAAACTATTCTCTGCCACACACGACCCTATGTATGTCCATTTATGTTATATGCTATATTGTAAACTACATGTTATGTACTTAACCATGTCTATGCGTGTACCCAGTAATGTACATATGTAATATATTATATATAATGTATTATTAACATGTATGTACTATACCATATATGTATGCACTGGTACATACTATGTATTATATTACATATATATATGTACTAGTACATACTATGTATTATATTACATATATATATGTACTAGTACATACTATGTATTATATTACATATATATATGTACTAGTACATACTATGTATTATATTACATATATATATGTACTAGTACATATTATGCATTATATTACATTAATGTGCTTAATAAATACCATGAGTGGAGCCAGACATAGATTTCAAATCAGCTACGAACCCATCAGACAAACGAAATTGTAGGCTCAAATAACTTGTCCTCCAATGCTTCCTTGCGTTATCAACACTTCTCGCCCCAGTACAAAAATGTAGTAAGAGACCACCAACGATTTAGGCAGGGATACACTCTTAATGATGGGTCAGGGACAAATATCGTGGGGGTCGCA